TTAGCAGCAGGGTCCGGAGAAAGAATAGGAAAGGTGATTTCACTATATTTTTGACCAGGAACGGGACCTATCACAAGAATATTTTTTTTAGCGGGGCGATAACTCTGAAAAGAGAGATTACCTATCTTTTCTTTCATCTCTGGCGAAATACGATCAGGAGGAGCTAATTCAAACCCCTCGGGTAAAATAAGAACAGCCCCCACATTCAAAGCTCCCTTTTTACCATTAGCAAGAACTTGTTTTAGTTGCATATCATAAGGAATTCGAACAACTGCTTCAAATACAGTATCAGGAAGTACCGCTTGTGGAACCTCAATACCCACGGGCTTATTAGCTAAATGACAATTAGCGCATACAATACGACCAGTTGCTTCGCGCGGATTTTCATAACCCTGCTGTGCAAAAATGGGATATGCATTTGAAATGTATGCCCCAGTTATTATATATATCATGAGCGATACGGAAATGGAGCGAGTAATCTCTTCCTTTATCCAAGAGAGGGTCTTTCTAGTTTGCATGGTCCAGTCGTTGATCCAGAAAATTTCTACAATAAAATTGGGTAGGTCGCTAGGATAGTTCCCTATCCACGATGCTGCTAGTTACTGAAAAATTTTTACTAAAATATAGGAGGAATCCGAATCTCTTGGATGTATAGAAAAAATAAGTGTATAAAAAAAAAGTAAGATTAAGATTTTGAATATTTTATTTTACTTATGGACAAAATAACAAAATTCTAATTGGATCGGTGGATCATTTTTCAGTCATTCATTGAATGATAAATCACTACAAGTGACGGAGATACACGATTTAAATAACGGAAGATCCAATATTTAAAAATTGTATCGAAAATTACTGGAAAGGTGGAAACAAGTCCAGATATAATTTGATCATTATGAGCAAATCCAAAATCCTTGTAGAAAGAGCTAATCATTAGTTCCCAACCGTGGGGTGAATGGAATCCTATACATAAGTCGGTTAATAAAAGAATAGAAAGGGCTTTTATCGTGTCACTTAAGTTATATATGAATTCTTGAACCCAAGAATTAAGAATAAAAAGTTCTTCATTAACTAAAAAAGAATAACCACTTAGAATAATGAAACAGATTATATTTGTCGAGAAGTGCAAAATCGTATCTATACGATCTGCGTTGTGCATCTTGATCAATTGGATCGTTTCTTTGTGGATTCCGATACGAAACTTTTGTAGATGTGTTTCGGGGTATTCCTTTATCATTTCGTCCAACAGGAAGAGTTCCTCAAATTCTATTAATTTTTCTAGAATACTCTTTTCTTGAATATCATTTAAAAAAGTTTCGGATTTACTAGTATTCCACCAATTAATAATCCAAGATCCCAGACTTTTATTAAATGAAAAAGAGACCCACCAGGGCAAAAATACTATAGACGTAAGATATAGAAGGGGAATGAATGCTTTTTTTTCCATTTTTTCGTCTGTGAATTTTTAATGAATCCGCTTCATTCGTCAACTCTATACGATCTAATATTTCTATCAAGCATAAGTTCTATTTTAATATTAGATATTAGAATTTAGAATAGAAAGCTTCGAACCCGCGAATCTATTCCCTCTTTTTTATTTGTGAGTCAGTGGTTAGTCCTTGAATTTTGTGAATTTACATACGCATAAAAAAAAGTTCCGTTTTCTAATTTTTCTGTTTTCCGTATATATTCCGTATATATAATATACGTCTTCTTTGGTTCATCAGTATTATGAATAAATTGAATAAATTTTAGTTATGTTATAGAAAAAAAAAAAAAAAAGAGGATTTTTTGGTTTTTTACCTCCTGCTAAGAAAAGTGCTTCGGTTTATTTCAAAATCCTTCAATTGGTACACGCAAAAAATAGGCCAATTCCGCTGCTTTTTGCTCAATTTCTCGTGGAGTCAAATTCTCATCAGTACGAGTCAAAGGAATGGCCCCCTGGCCTCTGATTTCCATATAAAGGACACGCCGAGCATAAAAACCCTCTTTAACTTCTATTCTGATAGACTGAATATCTTTCATAAAGAGTCGTAGTAAGATGCGACGATTTTTTCCTGGAAATCCCCAACGAAAAATACACACTATTCCTTCTTTTCTATCGAATCGATCATAACCACTACCTACATTCCACGAAATTGTGCACCACAAATAAGAGCTAATAAACAGACCGGCGAGCCCATAGAAAGACATCACGAGCCCTTGTGGAAAAAAAAGGATTTGCTGAGACGGGAATAAAGATATCAAATTTCTGTCAAGATAACTGGAAATTCCAATCAATAAAAACCCCAATGAACCTAAAAAAAGTATAATGGCCCAGCAGAAATTACTTATTTTTCGAGACCCCGCTATAAGTTCTATCCATATATGTTCTGATCGCCAACTCATACTAGATCTAGTTGCATTTTATTGGAAGTAGGAGACCGGCCAAAATGAATTTTACTTTACGTTTTTTTGTTTCCGAAGGAACTTTCATCAACTTGCACTATTCTGATGTGAATCTTTCGAAGCAATTCGTTAGATCTAAAAGTAAAATAATAGGAGCCCCCTCATATGATCCCCTATCTACACATACTACACATATATAGCTACATGGGCTTTGCATTTATTTCAGGCATCCGCCCCAATCGCGACTTATTTTCAACAAATAGCTCGTTTACTCATATATCATATTTACGTTTACGCCTGCCCTTTCTTTTCTGTTTGAAAGAAGCCACAAGTTATACCATATTATACTGAATAGATATCTGTGTTATGATCCAAGTCTAAGTCTTGAAAAAAAAAATAGATGAAATTTGCCCCCATCAGATCTAAAAAATCTTGTTTTTTTGAACATGAAGAGATAAAGAAGCCATTGCAATTGCCGGAAATACTAAGCCCACTAAAGGCACAAAAATAGAGGGTAAGCTGTTGAGAATTGTCATAGAATGGGCACCTCGATTTAATATTTGTACCTGTTATTTATTTATTGTTATATTAATCTTTTTACCTATTATCGCTATATTATATTGTTAGAAAGATATCTTAAATACTTAAATAGAAGGATCTCTTAAAATTATTAGAATTCCTATATAATTATACTAAGTATATCTAAGTGAGTATATATAAGAAAGTGCAAGGAATATAGAACTAACTAAATGGACTTATTCATTTTTCTACATGAAATACATGTATGATAATCCACTTGTTTGTTATTCTTCTATTATCTTTTTCTTGTCTTATAATTTGAATTTAATAAAGAATTTCTTCCCCTTATAAATTATTCCAAAATTCGTTATAGTTTATAGTTATAATATAATACGAAAGGAAGAAAAGAACATGAAATTCGTTTTATTTATTATTTAATTTACTACCCTGCCCAATTGAATTTCGCGGAAAAAGAATTAGCTCTTTTATCTTGTTCATAGAGGTTTCCTAATTAGGAATCAGGGATATCGGTAAAAAAAAAATTATCTGTATGATTCTTTCCATAATTTCCTCTTATGTCACCAAAAAAAATCCATAATTTCCTCTTATGTCACCAAAAAAAATCCATTCTTCGGATTTTTCCTTTGATTCCGATAAAAAAATACTTAATAAATACTTATTCTAAATAGTTATTCGCCAGAAAAAAATTAATTTAAGGAATTCAATTTAATTAACTATTAACTTAAGTTAAGGTTCTACTTAAGTTATGATTCAAAGGAAAGAAAGCGTGGAGCTGAAATAACTCACTCAGAACGCCCTTTAACAGATTACGTGGTACGATTGGATCGAATAAGCCCTTATGGAATAAAAATTCAGCCGCTTGTGAACCTTCAGGTACTGTCTTATTCAATGTTTGTTCAATTACTCTTTTACCTGCAAATGCAATGTAGGCGTTGGGTTCAGCAATAATGATATCCCCCAACATACCAAAACTAGCTGTCACCCCACCAGTCGTAGGAGATGTAAGGATTGATACATAAACTAACTTTTTATTCGATTGATAATCATATAAAGCGGAAGAAATTTTAGCCATTTGCATCAAGCTCAAACTTCCTTCTTGCATGCGTGCTCCTCCGGAAGCACACACTAGAATAAGAGGTAAAAATTGATTGGTAGCATACTCGATTAAACGAGTAATTTTCTCGCCTACTACCGATCCCATACTACCCCCCATAAACTGAAAATCCATAACCCCAATTGCTACGGGAATGCCGTTTAGTTGACCTATGCCGGTTTGAATGGCCTCGGTTAATCCTGTCTTTTTTTGATAAGAATCAATACGATCTTTATAAGGTTCCTCCTCTGAATGAAAGTCAATGGGATCCAGAGAGAACATCTCCTCATCCATAGGATCCCAAGTGCCTGGATCAATCGAAAGTTCAATTCTATCTGAACTACTCATTTTCAAATGATATCCACATTGTTCACAAATATTCATTTTGGATTTAAAAAATTTCTTATAATTTAATCCATAACAAATTTCACATTGAACCCACAAATGCTTGTATTTTTGAGTTACGCCGAGATCATTAGAATTTTCTCTTAGAGCGAAATCGCTGCCGTTCGTGCTAGTTCTTAGCCTGGAATTCTCGGTTTCACTACTATTTCTACTTTCACCCAAAATGTAAGTAGAAATGTAACTTTCGCTGTAATTTTCACTACCACTTAAAATAGAACTAGCAATCCCGATTTGAGAACGAAGATAACTGTCAATGCAACTATTGATGTAATTATTCCAACTATATTTATTATCATACATAGAATAATCATAGTGGGAATCGTCACTCCTAGACCCCTTATTTAAATAACTAGAATTCCAATAACTAGAAAATTCTTTTTCTAATTCACTCAAAAAAGAATGATTATTGTCAATCCCAAAAACTTGATTTTCAATATCAAAATATATGGAATAACCGTCTTTTTTATTATCCCTACCTAAAACTAAAAAAGTGTCATCCACGTTTAAATTCCGAATGTCCCTAACGCCGACTAAATGATCAACATTACTACTGTCACTATGACTCCAATTATAGGTG